TGAACTAATGAAATACCTATGGTTTGATACATAATAAACTGTCCATCATTTTTTACAGACAGACGAAGGGGTTCAATAATCAATATCCCCCTTTTCATCAATTCTGTAAGAGTTAAATTCTTCTGAATCAGCATTATATCCAGATTCATTTCTCTCCTTTGAATAGAGGATATAGTAATTTTTCTTGGGTTTCTCAGTCTAAGCAGGAGACAATATACTTTGATATTATTGATCATTCTTTGATTCAAAGCATCATCCCATCTCAATTGAAAAAGTAAATACTTTTTCAGGAAGAAATCGAGTTCTGCTTCTGTATTGCTCTTGTATTGTTTTTTCTTTTTATGTTTTTTCATGTTTGATTCCAAATAATATTCTTCAATATCTTTTTGTTCGTTTGAGAAAACAGATACAAGATTTCCTCGGTTTTGTGCATTTGATCTAAGATCTCTTTGGCCTGCAGATTCTTTTTCTTTTTGATTTTGATTCTTTAATTCCATTTTTTTTTTTTCATTCGAGGGTATAGCCCCTTTTTGCTTTCTATTAATGTTTTTATTTTCACTAAAATTTTCATTTATATTAAAATAAAAAAAAAGCAATTTCCTTGGTATAAACCACGGTTTCATTTTATATGCATTATAAAGTAGTACAAATTCTGGGAAGAACCAAAGTTCCAGATTCGATATAGGACGACTTAGTATTTCTTCATTCATTCCCATCCAATCAAAAAAGATCTTTTTTTGATTGGGTGAATTGATTTCTTGATTTTGATGAATCGTAAGATAAAAAAGATCTTTTTTATCAATTTTATCAATTATTTGATAATTATTAGTCCCGGTCTTAGTATTTTTATTATTGTTGGTATCGATCTTGATCCAGGCCTCAGTATCGATTTTCTTTTTAAGACAAAAATGGATAATTTTCCAATCAAAATATTTTCGATCCGGATTTTTTTCCATATACATAATATCACTTTTTCCTAGATAATTTTTGCTAGTAATATCCCCTAGTATATCAAAAAATTTGCCTTTATGTGTGTTGTAATTATAAGAACTCTCTTGATTCTTATTTACTTGGAATGGTGATCCATAAATATATGGGTCCCTCTTATTTTCATAATTAATAGATCTAGAAGATAAAAGATTATATCTATAGTATTTTTGAAAATTCTCTTTTTGATTTGGTAATGAATAAACTTCGTAATCATTTTGTTTTTTGTAATGAATTAATTGGTCTTTTTCATATGAATTCTCTTTGTTTAAATCTTTATTTTGAATTGTACGACATTGATTGATTCTATTTCGCCATTTTTGTGCTATTAATCTAGACCATCTAATCTGAGATAAATGGTATTGATAATGACCTCTTAACCAGGTTTTCCATCGATTTATTCCAGGATTCCGAAGTTTCTTATGTCTTAATTCAGAATGAATTATTCCTTGTTTTCTAAAAGAATCTTTTATTGAAGTCTTAAGAAAAAAAGATGTTCCGTGATATTGAAGAATAGATCTTAACTTATACAAGTTAAGAACTTGTGTTTGTGATATTTTGTAAAATACATATGCTTGTGACAGGAAGGATAAGTCAAAAAAATTCTGTGAATTCTTATTACTAATATTATAAAGTGACTTTTTTATAGTCGAAATAAAGTGAATTCTATTTTGATTTTTTTTATTAATACTTTTTTGATTTGTTTTATTATTGTAAATGGATTTATCAATAATTTTTTTTCTTGATTCAAGAAAAAGTTGTATATTAATTCTGGGAATATTAATGATAGATAGAATGATATCTATGTATATCCTTTCATTGAAAAATTTTATAAAATAATGTAATTTACGGATTAATCGAGCATTTCTTCTTTTTAATATTTGCCAAATATTTTTTGGTGATTCGAATCTTTTAGCATTATAACTAGTTTTATTAAGACTAATATTTATTTCTGGAGTCACTTTTTTTTTCTCTTTTGGAATTCTTTTTATTTGATTTCTGATTGTGCTTGTTCTATCAGTCAGATCCTTAATTTTTTTTTCTGTCAGTAAAAAATTTGTCCAATATGTAGATTGAATTCGGCTAAAGGATTTATGAATTATCTGATTGCAGATTATAGAATCTTTTTCTTTTTTAGTTTCGCTTGATTTATATACTTTTCTCAATCTAAATAATAGAATTGAATTTACTTTTGAGAGTTCTTTTATTATTTTTTTTAAAAAGAAAATGCCTTTGATAATCCATTTTTTTGTTTTTTTTGAGATATTTCTAAATTTTGTTCTTTCTTTTAAAATTTTTAGAACTAGAAAAGACTTCTTTTTCCATTTTCCAATTTTTTTTTGGAGTTTCTTAAAAATGGGTTCAAAAAAGGAAGGACATTTTCGGGGAGAACCAAAAGGAAGTTCAGCTTCCATTCCCCAAACTGTTAAAAAACAAAAATCATCTTTTTGCCCTTTCTTTTTCATTCGATCTATATGAGAGGACCGTGGCTTAGATCTGTGCCAAGGTTTCA